GTCATTGTAGCTTATTTTTGTAAAGCACGGCACTGAAGATGCCGAGATGAGGAACAGAAAAACCTCCGCAGACAACAGTTTTGGTCCTGAGCTAACCGTTATTTTTTATTAAGATTATACATGCAAGCCTCTGCACACCAGTGAAAATGCCCACAACTTCTTAAAAGACATAGTGGAGCTGGCATCAGGCACTACATCTAAGCCCATAACGCCTTGCTACGCCACACCCCCACGGGTAAATCAGCAGTAATAAACATTGGGCCATAAGTGAAAGCTTGACCCAACTATAGTATATTAGGGCTGGTCAATTTCGTGCCAGCCACCGCGGTTATACGAAAGGCCCAAAATAACGACTAACGGCGTAAAATGTGACTAGAGATTCTTTAACACTAAAAATATAATAAACCTATAACCTAGTTGTAAAATACTTAGATATTAAGGAAAACCCAACCTGTATTTTTAATGTTACACCCTTGACCACACGAAAGCTTAGAAACAAACTAGGATTAGATACCCTACTATGCTAAGCCCTTAACATTGATAGCATTATACAACCTTTCCGCCAGAGAACTACAAGTGAAAAACTTAAAACTCAAAGGACTTGACGGTGTCCCATACCGACCTAGAGGAGCCTGTCCTATAATCGATACCCCCCGCTCCACCCAACCCCAACTAGCACTCTCAGCCTATATACCGCCGTCGATCAGCCTACCCTATGAAAGTCCAACAGTAGACATAATAGCCCCATCGCTAGTACGTCAGGTCAAGGTGTAGCAAATGTTGTGGAAGAGATTGGCTACATTTTTTAACATAAAAAATACGAAAAATACTATGAAACAGTATATGAAGGTGAATTTAGTAGTAAAATAAACAAGAGTGTTTATTTTAACAACGCTCTGGGACGTGTACACACCGCCCGTCACCCTCCTCAACGAACCAAACATACCCTCTATAAACCAACAAAAACTAAAATAGAGGAGGTAAGTCGTAACATGGTAAGCGTACCGGAAGGTGTGCTTGGATTAACAAAAAGTAGCTTATAAAAGCACCCAGCTTACAACTAGGAGATGCCGCATTAACCACGGTCTTTTTGAGCCTAAAAATACAGCCGACCCAATATTCAAAACCCCACCAACCTCTTAACCAAAACATTTGCCCCGGCCAGTAAATGAGATTAAACACCATCAACCGGCCCCATAAGTACCGCAAGGGAACAGTGAAAGAACAATGAAAAACTTTAAGCACAACACAGCAAAGATAAATCCCTGTACCTCCTGCATCATGGTCTAGCAAAATTCTTCAGACAAAGAGAACCTTTAGCCTGCTCTCCCGAAACCAAACGAGCTATTTTTAAGCAGCTGCCAACCCCCAGAGCAAACCCGTCCCTGTAGCAAAAGGGTGGGAAGACTTAAAAATAGAGGCAAAAAGCCAACCGAGCTTGGTGATAGCTGGCTACTCAACAAAAGAATTTAAGTTCAACTTTAGACATTAATGAGCCAACCTTTAAATAAACTCACCCCTTTATATCTAAAGAAAATCAATGGGGGTACAGCCCCATTGAACCGGGATACAGCCCGAACTGTAGAGGTACCCCCTTACACTACACCCCGTGGGCTTCAAAGCAGCCACCAAACGATCGCGTTATAGCGTGCCTACTAAATAATTACAACAACTTAACAAACCTCCCAACTTACAACGAGTCATTCTATACTGCTATAGAAATACCAATGCTAAAATTAGTAATAAGAAACACTTATTTCTCTCTGCACCCCCCTAAATCAGACTAGAAAAACCACTGACAATTAACAAACTAAAGACACCCACACATAGCTAGCCAAGACGTTACTAAAACCTTGTTACCCCTACACAGGAGTGCAAAAAAGAAAGACAAAAAGCCGCAAAAGGAACTCGGCAAAACTTAATCCCAACTGTTTACCAAAAACATAGCCTTTAGCCTCACAAGTATTAAAGGTCCCGCCTGCCCAGTGACTCTTTAAACGGCCGCGGTATCCTAACCGTGCAAAGGTAGCATAATCACTTGTCCCTTAAATAGCGACTAGAATGAATGGCTAAATGAGGATTAAACTGTCTCTTGCGGACTGGTCAATGAACTTGATTTTCCAGTACAAAAGCTGGAATAAACACATAAGACGAGAAGACCCTGTGGAGCTTTAAAACTAGGATCATCAAAATATGGTTCCCTGAAGTTTTGAGTTGGGGCGACTTTGGAGTACAAAAAACCCTCCAAAACATGTTAAACCCACTATATTAAGAACAACAAATCAAAAACCACACATGACCCAGCAATCAATCCCCCCGTTGTCTGACCAATGAACCAAGTTACCCCAGGGATAACAGCGCCATCCCCTTCCAGAGTCCCTATCGACAAGGGGGTTTACGACCTCGATGTTGGATCAGGACACCCCAATGGTGCAGCCGCCATTAAAGGTTCGTTTGTTCAACGATTAAAGTCCTACGTGATCTGAGTTCAGACCGGAGAAATCCAGGTCGGTTTCTATCTATGTAGTATTACCTTCAGTACGAAAGGACCAAGGTAATGGGACCAATACCAAAAGAACACCCCATCAAAACTACTGAACCAACCTAAAGTAGTTAAACCACCCACCCACTTACACCAAAATCAGGTTTATTAAGGTGGCAGAGTCAAGTAATGCAAAAGACCTAAAATCTTTCCACAGGGAAGCAAATTCCCTTCTTAATAATGCATGAATTTATATGCTATGTTATCAACCCCACCACATATATCATCCCCATTCTTATTGCCGTAGCATTTCTAACCTTGCTTGAACGAAAAATTTTAGGCTACATACAACTACGAAAAGGCCCGAACATAGTAGGCCCCTTCGGGGTCCTACAACCCATTGCTGACGGACTTAAACTTTTTATTAAAGAACCAGTCCGCCCAACACATGCATCCCCTGTCTTATTTATTTTAGCCCCCACCCTGGCTCTCCTATTAGCTCTAATAATATGAACCCCGATACCACTACCACACCCCCTAACAGACATGAACTTGGGCCTTCTTTTTCTATTAGCCCTATCAAGCATGATAGTTTACACAATCTTATGATCAGGCTGAGCGTCTAACTCAAAATATGCCTTAATAGGAGCACTACGAGCCATCGCACAAACAATTTCGTATGAAGTAACCCTAGGCATTATCTTATTATCAATCATCATATTAACAGGAACCTTCACAATGCACACCCTCATTATTGCACAAGAACACATCTGACTAATTTTACCAACATGGCCTCTCGCAATAATATGACTTGTTTCTACCCTAGCAGAAACAAACCGCGCACCATTTGATTTAGCAGAAGGAGAATCCGAACTCGTCTCGGGCTTTAATGTTGAATACGCAGCCGGACCGTTCGCATTATTTTTTCTAGCCGAGTATATAAATATCTTAATAATAAATACACTATCATGCATCTTATTCTTTAGCCCAACCACCACCACACAAACAGAACTATTTACTATAAACCTGATAATAAAAACAGCCCTATTAACCACCCTATTTTTATGAGTCCGAGCCTCATACCCACGATTCCGCTACGACCAGTTAATACACCTCCTATGAAAACAGTTTTTACCCGCTACACTAGCACTATACCTACTATACGTTGCACTTCCAATCTCTCTATCGGGGTTACCACCACTAAATTAATCCCACCAGGATGTGTGCCCGAGAACTTAAGGGTTACTTTGATAGAGTAAATGACAGGGACTTAAAACCCCTCACTTCCTAGAAGAATGGGATTCGAACCCACACCTGAGACTCCAAAACCCTCTGCACTCCCGCTATACTATCTTCTAGTAAAGTCAGCTAATTAAGCTCTTGGGCCCATACCCCAAATATGTTGGTTAAACCCCTCCTTTACTAATGAATCCCTACGTATTATCCCTTTTAATTTCCAACTTAGCCCTTGGAGCAATCATTACTGCTACCAGCTACCACTGATTTCTAGCCTGAGTTGGACTAGAACTTAACACCTTAGCCATTATCCCAATCTTAGCCAAACGACACCACCCACGAGCCACTGAAGCCGCAACAAAATATTTTATCATTCAAGCAACAGCCTCATCTATTATTTTATTTTCAAGCACCTTTAATGCCTGACACACAGGAACTTGAGACATTACTCAACTTACTGCATTCCCAACACCCACCATACTAACCCTTGCCCTTGCAATAAAACTTGGCCTAGTTCCACTACACTTCTGACTTCCAGAAGTCATACAAGGCACTGACACAACAACCGCCTTAATTGTCGCAACATGGCAAAAACTCCCACCAATCTCCCTACTACTTATAACTATTAACCAACTCCCAACCACACTTTTACTAACACTAGCTATTCTATCCACCTTAGTTGGTGGGTGGTCCGGGCTAAACCAAACCCAGCTACGAAAAATCATAGCATTCTCATCAATCGGACACCTAGGATGGATAGCCGCCATCTCAACCATTTCCCAAAAACTCTTCATTTTTACCCTAACAATATATATCCTAATAACCACCACCATATTTTTTACCCTTATTATTTTAACAGCAAAAACAACCAAGGACCTGGGAACAATATGAATAACCTCCCCAGCACTCTCTACAACCGCACTTATCACCCTGATAGCCCTAGGTGGCCTCCCCCCATTAACTGGCTTCTTACCCAAATGATTAATCTTACAAGAATTAGCATCTAATCACCTCATACCCCTAGCCACTACCCTCGCCCTAGCCTCACTCTTTAGCCTTATATTTTATATGCGCCTAACCTATATTACAACATTAACCACCCCCCCAAGCACAACTATTACTTCAGTAAAATGACGATTCAAGCCCACAAAACCAATTAACCCGACCTCAACAACCGTCATGACACTGCTTTTAATTCCTATTACCCCACTAATTTATGCTTAGAAGCTTAGGTTAGTTTACCAAACCAGAAGCCTTCAAAGCCTCAAACAGGGCCTCAAACCCCCTAGCTTCTGACTAAGACCTGTATAATTTTAATATACATCTCCTGAATGCAAATCAAACACTTTAATTAAGCTAAGGCCTAACTAGATGAGCAGGCCTCGATCCTGCGAAACTTTAGTTAACAGCTAAAAACCCAACCCAGCGGGCTTCCATCCGCCTACTTCCCCCGTTAGGAAAAAAACGGGGGAAGCCCCGGCACCTTTGGGGTGCTTCTCCAAACTTGCAATTTGGCGTAAAACACCACGGAACTCAGTCTGATAGGGGGAGGGGTAAACCTCCATACGGGGATTTACAGCCCCCCACCTAATCATTCGGCCACCCTACCTGTGTCCTTAATTCGTTGATTCTTTTCAACAAACCACAAAGATATCGGCACTTTATACTTGCTATTTGGTGCCTGAGCCGGCATAGTCGGCACAGCCCTCAGCCTCCTTATTCGAACAGAGCTAAGTCAGCCCGGAACCCTTCTTGGAGACGATCAGGTCTACAATGTAATTGTTACAGCTCATGCTTTCGTCATAATCTTCTTTCTGGTTATACCCGTAATAATCGGCGGGTTCGGAAACTGACTTGTTCCGTTGATAATTGGTGCACCAGATATGGCGTTCCCCCGAATAAACAACATAAGTTTCTGACTACTTCCCCCCTCCCTCCTGCTGCTCTTATCGTCTTCGGGCATTGAAGCCGGTGCCGGCACCGGCTGAACTGTCTACCCTCCATTAGCCGGAAACTTAGCCCACGCAGGGGCATCTGTAGACCTGACCATTTTTTCACTTCATTTAGCCGGAGTTTCCTCAATTTTAGGTGCAATTAACTTTATTACCACCTGCATTAACATAAAACCCCCAAATATAACTCAGTATCAAACCCCTTTATTTGTTTGATCGGTTTTAATTACAGCAGTTCTTCTCCTCCTCTCCCTTCCCGTACTAGCTGCAGGAATTACAATACTATTAACCGACCGAAACTTAAACACCTCATTCTTTGACCCCGCCGGAGGAGGGGATCCAATCCTTTACCAGCACCTATTCTGATTCTTTGGTCACCCAGAAGTATATATTTTAATTCTCCCCGGATTCGGCATAATCTCCCACATCGTTACCTATTATGCAGGGAAAAAAGAACCCTTCGGCTACATGGGGATGGTGTGAGCCATAATGTCTATTGGCTTCCTAGGCTTTATTGTATGAGCCCACCATATGTTTACAGTTGGCATAGACGTCGACACCCGAGCCTACTTTACCTCTGCCACAATAATTATTGCAATCCCCACTGGGGTAAAAGTCTTTAGCTGACTTGCAACCCTTCACGGAGGAGTTATTAAATGGGACGCCGCTATACTCTGGGCCCTGGGCTTTATCTTCCTATTTACAGTTGGAGGCCTTACGGGTATTATTTTAGCTAACTCTTCACTAGATATTGTTCTCCATGACACCTATTATGTAGTTGCCCATTTTCACTATGTCTTATCAATGGGGGCTGTGTTTGCAATTATAGCCGGATTTGTCCACTGATTTCCACTTTTTACAGGCTACACTCTACACCCCTCATGAACTAAAATCCAATTTGGTGTAATATTTATAGGGGTTAACATAACATTCTTTCCCCAACACTTCCTTGGGCTAGCAGGCATGCCTCGACGCTACTCAGACTACCCGGATGCTTATACCCTTTGAAACACTATCTCCTCAATTGGCTCCTTAATCTCACTAACAGCCGTAGTAATTTTAATATTTATTATCTGGGAAGCATTATCAGCTAAACGTGAAGTACTAACCCTAGAATTATCAAACACAAACTTAGAGTGACTTCACGGCTGCCCACCCCCATACCACACTTACGAAGAACCTACCTATGTACAAACCCCAAGGGAGGGGGGACTCGAACCACCTCTAACTAGTTTCAAGCCAATCACACAACCACTTGTGTTTCTCCCCTTATAGGGTTCTAGTAAATAAATTACATAGCTCTGTCAGCGCTAAATTATAGATTAACAAACCTGTGAACCCTGGTGGCACACCCCGCACAACTAGGCTTCCAAAATGCAGCCTCCCCCATCATAGAGGAGCTCCTCCACTTCCATGATCACGCACTAATAATCGTTTTCTTAATTAGTGCCCTAGTTCTTTATATTATTACCCTTATGTTATCAACAAAACTTACACACACCAACACCATAGACGCACAAGAAGTTGAAATAGTATGAACCATCCTCCCTGCAATTATTTTAATCCTAATTGCACTTCCCTCTCTCCAAATTCTTTACTTAATAGATGAGATCAACTACCCACATCTAACTATTAAAGCCATTGGCCATCAATGATACTGAAGCTACGAATACACAGACTATGAAAGCCTGCTATTCGACTCATACATAGTTCCAACATCTGACCTTCGTCCTGGAAACTTCCGCCTCCTAGAAGTAGACCACCGAGTTGTAGTCCCAATAGAGTCCCCCATCCGAGTTTTAATTTCAGCAGAAGACGTTCTACACTCATGAGCAATCCCAGCACTCGGAATCAAAACAGATGCCGTACCAGGGCGCTTAAACCAAACAACCTTAATCACATCTCACCCGGGTTTGTTTTATGGACAGTGCTCAGAGATCTGTGGGTCAAATCACAGCTTCATGCCCATCGTAATTGAGTCTACACCCCTTAAGTATTTTGAGGCCTGATCTAAAACAATAATAACCGCATCATCAAGAAGCTAACACACAGCACTAGCCTTTTAAGCTAGAGAGGGAAACTCACTTCCCTTGATGGTATGCCTCAACTTAACCCAGACCCTTGATTCTTGGTCTTTTTACTAGCTTGGTTTACCCTTATTATACTACTTACAAAAACCCTAAACAACAACCCCCACCTCTCAACCCCACACTACAACAAACAACTCAACAAATACTTCTGAACCTGACCATGGCCCTAAGCTTCTTTGATCAATTTACTATTCCCAATCTCCTAGGAGTGCCTTTAATTATTTTAGCCATATTATTTCCATTAACAGTCTGGTTTACAACAGATCGCCTTATCAAAAATCGATACTCAACCGCACAGTCCTCACTTCTTATGGGTGTTACAAAACAAATAATGGCACCGGTTAACATTACAGGACATAAATGAGCAAGCACACTTATTACACTAATTCTTATGCTTATACTATTTAATACTTTGGGCCTATTACCATATACTTTTACCCCCACCACCCAGCTCTCATTAAACATAGCCCTTGCCATGCCAGCTTGACTAATAACTGTTCTAACTGGACTACGAAATCAACCCACAACCTCATTAGGCCACCTCCTACCAGAAGGAACTCCCACACTACTAATTCCCATATTAATCCTTATCGAAACAGCCAGCTTACTCATTCGCCCCATTGCACTAGGTGTGCGACTTACAGCTAACCTGACAGCCGGACACCTATTAATTCAACTTACCTCAACAGCAGTGCTTGCTCTAATAAATACTATAACTATTACCGCAATAACAACCTTAATCTTACTCATTTTACTATCATGCCTAGAAATAGCCGTTGCCCTAATTCAAGCATACGTCTTTGTCTTACTTTTAACACTATACCTACAAGAAAACATCTAATGACCCACCAAATACACCCGTTTCATATAGTAGACCCCAGCCCCTGACCCCTAACAGGTGCCATCGCAGCATTATTAATAACCTCCGGCCTAGCAGCCTGATTTCACTTTAACAACACAAATCTTATATACCTCGGCCTAATTCTCTTACTACTCACAATACAACAGTGATGACGAGATATTATCCGTGAAGGAACCTACCAAGGACACCACACAGCACCCGTACAAAAAGGCCTGCGGTACGGTATAATTTTATTCATTACCTCAGAAGTCTTATTCTTTGCTGGCTTCTTCTGAGCCTTTTACCACTCAAGCCTGGCCCCAACACCAGAGTTAGGAGGTCAATGACCACCAACCGGAATCCAACCATTAAACGCCTTTGAAGTTCCACTTCTAAACACAGCCGTCTTACTTGCCTCTGGAGTGACAGTTACATGAGCACATCACGCCCTAATGGGGGGAAAACGAAAAGACACCATTCAAGCACTAATTTTAACAGTTGCTCTAGGTCTATACTTCACTGCTCTTCAGGCCAGCGAATACTATGAAACCCCCTTTACAATTTCAGATAGTGTTTATGGTGCCACATTCTTTGTAGCCACCGGGTTCCACGGCCTCCATGTAATCATCGGATCAACCTTCCTCCTTACCTGCCTTATTCGACACACACTCTACCACTTTACAACAAACCACCACTTCGGGTTCGAAGCAGCTGCCTGATATTGACACTTTGTAGATGTTGTATGACTTTTCTTATATGTATCTATTTACTGATGAGGCTCGTACTTTTTTAATATAATTAATATAGATGACTTCCAATCATCCAACCTCAGTACAAGTCTGAGAAAAAGTAATGAACCTTTTAATTATACTAATAGCCACTACAGCTATCTCGGCCCTTCTCATAATTATTAGTTTTTGACTCCCACAAACACTACCAGATGCAGAGAAACTCTCTCCTTATGAGTGTGGGTTTGACCCACTCGGTTCCGCACGACTGCCTTTCTCAATTCGATTTTTTCTAGTAGCCATCTTATTTCTTCTTTTCGACCTAGAAATTGCACTTTTACTTCCAACCCCATGAGCAATTAACTTTTTACAACCCATGACAACTATCACATGAACATCAACAATTATTCTTCTTTTAACCACCGGCCTAATTTATGAATGACTGCAGGGTGGTCTTGATTGAGCTGAATGAGGGGTTAGTCTAACAAAGACCACTAATTTCGACTTAGTAAATTCTGACCGTACCAGAACCCCTAATATGTTGACAATTCTCTTCTTATTAAACATTTCATTTTTACTCGGCCTGCTAGGCCTATCCTTCCACCGAACCCACCTCATGTCAATCCTAATCTGCCTTGAAGGCCTAATACTAGTTATTTATTTAATGATAGCACTACTTATCTCTTCCACAAACACCTCAACCACTGCTATTCTACCAATCCTGCTCCTAGCACTATCCGCCTGCGAAGCCAGCTCTGGCCTTGCCCTCCTAGTTGCCACCTCACGAACACACGGAACAGATCACATAAAAACCATAAACCTATTAAAATGCTAAAAATCATTATTCCAACAGCCTTCATAATTCCCTCAGCCCTCCTACTAAGCCCAAATGTCCTCTTTCCAGCCTTAATCGGATACTCAATATTATTATCACTTTTAAGCCTCATACTACTCAATTACCCTTTAACCCTAAAAACTATTAGCATAACCCCCCACTTTACTACCGACCCAATCTCCACCCCCCTCATTATTCTTTCCTGTTGACTACTCCCACTAATAATATTAGCCAGCCAAAACCATCTAAAAACTGAGCCCCTAACTCGGAAACGAGTATTTTTAACAATGTTAACAACACTACAAACAACCCTTATTATGACCTTTGCCGCCTCAGATTTTATCATATTTTATATTTTATTTGAAACTACTTTAATTCCAACCCTCGTTATTATTACACGCTGGGGTAATCAAGCCGAACGATTAAATGCGGGCCTTTACTTCCTATTTTACACCCTAACAAGCTCTTTGCCCCTACTAATTGCACTGTTGTATCTAAACAATAAACATCTACACACCTCAATAGAACTTTTTTTTCTTAATCAACCAGAACTCCCCCTAACAAACTCAACCCCCCTATTTTGAATTGCCTGCCTTCTAGCATTTATAGTTAAACTACCCCTGTACGGCTTACACCTTTGACTACCAAAAGCCCACGTAGAAGCCCCCATCGCTGGATCCATAGTATTAGCTGCTGTTCTACTAAAACTAGGAGGATACGGCTTAATACGCATCTCATCCGTTCTAACCCCCCACCCACCAGCACCTATGTTCCCTATTATGGTTCTAGCCTTGTGGGGTATCCTAATAACCAGCTCGATCTGCCTACGACAAACAGACCTAAAAGCCCTCATCGCTTACTCCTCTGTAAGCCACATGGGCCTAGTAATTACCGCAATTATTCTACAAACACCATGAGCCCTAACTGGGGCTACAACTTTAATAATTGCACATGGCCTAACATCCTCAGCCCTATTTACCTTAGCAAACACCAACTATGAGCGCACACACACCCGCACCCTACTGTTAGTTCGAGGCCTACAACTTGCCCTCCCACTAATGTCAACCTGATGACTACTTGTTAACCTAACCAACATAGCAATACCCCCCTCCATTAACTTAGTTGGAGAACTCCTAATTATTACTGCCTTATTCAACTGATCCTCTCCCACCATTATTATTACCGGGCTTGGAACCCTTATTACCGCCACTTATTCCTTATATATACTCCTAATAACCCAACGAGGGACCATGTCGACTCAGTACCGCCTTCTACCCCCCACCCACACCCGAGAACACCTAACCCTCATTCTACACCTTCTCCCCCTAGGACTTCTTATATTAAAACCCGCATTAATCTCAGGGTTGTTTACTTGTAAGTATAGTTTACCCAAAACACTAGACTGTGACTCTAGAAACAGAAGCTTTTATCTTCTTATTTACCAAGAGGTGTATATAAACCATTAGAGCTGCTAACTCAAATAGCTAAGAATAACACCCTTAGACCTCTTACTTCTATAGGAAAGTAGTAATCCACTGGTTTTAGGTACCAACAGCCTTGGTGCAACTCCAAGTAAAAGTAACAGTGCACGACCTCCTCCTACACTCAACAATATTAACCGTCCTATTCATTCTTATACACCCAATTCTCACAACTATAAACCCAATTCCGCTTATCATAGGATGAAACATGCTTTACGCAAAAGCCTCCGTACAACTAGCATTCAAAATTAGCCTAATCCCCCTAGCCCTTTTCATAAACTACGGCATAGAAACCTCAACAACAAACTTCACCTGAACAAATATTGCCGGCATGGATGTTGACATTAGCCTTGTCATAGACATATACTCCCTTACATTTATCCCAATTAGCCTGTTTGTCACATGATCTATCCTCGAGTTTGCTAATTGATATATGTCATCGGACCCCTACATAAACCGATTCTTCAAGTACCTTTTAGTTTTTCTACTAGCTATACTAACACTCGTTACAGCTAATAACATGTTTCAATTATTCGTTGGCTGAGAAAGTGTAGGAATCATGTCTTTTATATTAATTGGCTGATGGTTTACCCGCCCTGACGCAAACACAGCAGCCCTCCAAGCTATCATCTTTAACCGCGTAGGGGATATTGGACTCATACTAGCACTCGCCTGGCTTGCAACATATTTGGCAACCTGAAACATTCAAGAAATAACCATTCAAACAAAAAACCCCCCCCTTCTGCCCCTCTTCGGTTTAATTCTCGCCTCCGCTGGTAAATCCGCCCAATTTGGATTACACCCATGACTACCAGCAGCCATAGAAGGCCCAACACCAGTCTCAGCCCTCTTGCACTCCAGCACCATGGTTGTGGCTGGCGTATTTCTACTAATTCGACTCCACCCCCTCCTAAAAAATAACGAAATTGCCCTAACCATGTGCCTCTGCCTGGGGGCCCTCACTACACTATTTACAGCCCTCTGCGCTCTAACACAAAACGACATTAAAAAAATTATTGCTTTTTCTACTTCCAGCCAACTTGGTCTAATAATAGTAACAATCGGTTTAAATCAACCCCAACTAGCATTCCTTCACATCTCAACGCATGCCTTTTTTAAGGCTATATTATTCTTATGTTCAGGTGCAATTATTCACAACCTAAACAACGAACAAGACATCCGAAAAATGGGGGGAATACAAAAAATACTACCCACTACAACCACCTGCTTAACTATTGGAAACTTGGCTCTCACAGGTACTCCCTTTCTATCAGGCTTTTATTCAAAAGATACAATTATTGAAACAATAAACAACTCTCACCTGAACGCCTGAGCCCTCCTACTTACAATCTTTGCAACAATACTAACTGCTACCTACACTTTACGAATAACCTTTTATGTTCAAATAAACACACCACGAACAACAACATCAACTGTAAACGAAAGCCCTCTAACCCTCACCAACCCCCTTATCCGTCTCGCTATTGGAAGCCTTCTAACAGGCTTAATCCTAATAGCCAGCATCCTACCAACAAAACCAACCCCTACCACCATACCAACCACCATAAAACTAGCTGCTATAATTGTTACTATTCTTGGAGCACTCTTTGCCCTACAAATCGCAAAAAAAACAACATGACTCACTGCTACAAAACGATCAAAACACCACGACTTCTCTAATCAGCTGGGCTTCTTTAACCCAACCCTACACCGCCTAATCCCACTCACCTCTCTATTTACAGGACAAACTTTAGCCCTACACATTAGTGATTTACTGTGACTAGAAAAGACCGGACCTAAAGGATTAGTCTCCTTAAGCCTTCCCACTATTAAAGCCAACACCTTAGCACAAAAAGGCCTTGTAAAATTATATCTTTCAATTTTTATTATTACTTCAGCATGCTTTATTACAGTATTATGAACCTAACACACGAAGACTCCCCTGCATTAACCCACGAGTTAACTCTAATACAACAAAAAGTGATAGTAACAACGCCCAACCACAAATCAATAAACACCATCCACCTACACTGTATAATAATGACACACCACTTAAATCCACACGAACAACGGATAACCCCTGTGAATCAACCCCATTAACCCCAAAATTAATAAACCCAACTTCACCAAACACCAACACTAAAAACAAAATTAGTACAACATAACCACCAGAATAAACCCCAACAGCCCCTCACGACTCAGGAAACGGATCCGCTGCTAGAGCAACAGAATAAGCAAAAACAACTAACATCCCACCTAGGTAAATTATCAACAAAACAAGAGACACAAAAGAGCTTCCCAATAAAATTAAAACCCCACAACCCAAACTAGCAGCAACAACCAAGCCCCCCGCTCCATAGTAGGGAGAGGGATTAGATGCCACACCAACCAAAGCAACAACCAAACAAACCACGAAAAACTCTACCAAATACATCATCATTTTAATCTGGCCTCTCACCAAAACCTGCGACTCGAAAAACCGCTGTTGTATTCAACTACTAAAACAATTAACCAATGACACCTAATATACGAAAACAACACCCCATTCTCAAAATCATTAACTCCTCCTTCATCGATCTTCCAACCCCCTCAAACATTTCTGCCTGATGAAACTTCGGATCTTTATTAGGACTTTGCCTTATTATTCAAACCACCACAGGCCTTTTTCTAGCTATACACTACACCGCAGATACTTTGTCCGCATTTTCATCTATTACCCACATCCACCGGGACGTCCAACATGGGTGACTGATCCGCAACCTACACGCCAACAGCGCATCTATGTTCTTCATTTGTATTTACCTTCACATCGGACGTGGCCTATATTACGGCTCCTATATTTATACTGAAACCTGAAACATTGGGGTTGTCCTACTCCTCCTAGTAATAGCCACAGCCTTCATAGGTTATGTCTTACCCTGAGGACAAATATCTTTTTGGGGAGCCACCGTCATCACCAACCTCCTCTCCGCAGTACCCTATGTAGGCTCAACCCTTGTAGAATGAATTTGGGGCGGATTTGCAATTGATAGTGCAACCCTAACTCGATTCTTCACTCTTCACTTTATACTTCCTTTTATTATTATAGGCACTTCAATAGTTCACCTACTCTTCCTTCACGAAACAGGCTCTAACAACCCCGCAGGCCTTAACTCCAACACAGATAAAATTCCATTCCACCCCTACTACTCCCACAAAGACCTCTTAGGCGCCCTCATTATGTTTTTAGGGCTCCTCCTCCTAACCCTTTTTTCACCCAACCTTCTAGGAGACCCAGAAAACTTCTCCCCTGCAAACCCCCTTGTCACCCCCCCTCACATTAAACCAGAGTGGTACTTCCTCTTTGCTTATGCAATCCTCCGCTCTATCCCTAATAAACTAGGGGGTGTTTTAGCCCTTCTCTTTTCAATTTTAATCCTTCTAATTATACCCCTAACACACACATCAAAACAACGCACTTTGTCTTACCGCCCCCTCTCTCAAGTACTCTTCTGACTTTTAATTTCAGACATTATTATTTTAACCTGAATTGGAGGCCAACCAGTAGAACACCCGTTTATTATCATTGGCCAACTAGCCTCTGCATTCTACTTTTTTACCTTCCTCCTTTTAATACCCAGCATCTCCCTAATAGAAAACAAACTACTTAAATGATAATAGCCCTAGTAGCTTAAAATTTAAAGCCCTGGTCTTGTAAACCAAAGATGAGATACACCCCTCCTAGGTCAATCAAAAGAGAGGGCTATAAACCCCCATCACCAGCCCCCAAAACTAGTATTTTTCTTAAACTACCTTTTTTCTCTTCAATACGACAGTGTATTTTATACATGTTTATCTCTTAATCTAGCTTCTCACGTGAGAATCATCAACCCTTGTATGTAAGGCCCCCCTCCCTAGTATCACGTCCATAACTTGAGGTTGCACCACTTTCTCACCTTTTCCAAGGCCTCTGGTTGTTAGGTCAGGACCATTCTACTCTCCATCACCACTTTCTCACCTTTTCCAAGGCCTCTGGTTAATGGGTTAGTTACCCTCGTACCCTTGCTCATAGCATAACTGGTTTTCCTGGCGGCTGGTATTTTTTATTTCTCTTTCCCTTCAGACCTCATCTCAAGTGCTCCTACCGATCCGGTTTCTAGCCTGGACTAACAGTGCAATGGACTTCGCGCAAGCTACCTATATGGTATTGTTCTTTTAATGCTTGGTAGACATATTTTTTAACACCAACGAATCAAACCTGAAAAAGTTCACAAAAATTTTTACAAATTCTAACAAAACTTTTAAAAATTTTTCCCAAAATCTTCTAGCACAAATTTATACCCACCCCTACCCGTGTCCCACGCTCATCACAAAAAAACAAAAAAATTAATAAAAAATACTCTAGAACAAATAATTTAAAACAATACTAAATTTAACCATATAATTTAAAATTTAACAAAATAAAAATACATTTTTTTTATGGCAAACCCCCCTACCCCCCTTACAACAATTTTTCTTGTTTAATCAAATTTTTTTCTCGCCAAACCCCTAAAACGAGATTCAACTAAACTGATCAAATGTCGCTTAATTACAGTCAAAATACAAAAAGTGAATGCTTGTTAAAAATTTGATGAAACATCAAACTTTTTATCCTAATTTTATCTAACACGCCTAACAAAACTTGTTAGTTTTTAGTGAAAATATGTTAGCTTTGTTAGGATTGAACTACAAAGCATTTTAAATGATTTATTATGTTTGTTTGGACCAAACTACTTTTTCATTAAAAATTTTTTG